AGTTTGCATGGTCCAATCATTGAGCCCCAAATTTCTACAATAAATTGGGTAGGTTGCTAGTATAGTTCCCTATCCACGATTTTGCTATGTACTGAAATAAATTTACTAGAATAGAGTAGAAATCTCTGGAGAAATAGAAAGGGTAATTACAATTTTGAACGCTTCGCTTTGTTTATGTACAAAGTAAAAAAGATTATATTTGGATTGGCGGATCATTTTTCAATCATTCATTGAATGATAAATCACTACAAGTGATGGAGATACACGATTTAAATAACGGAAGATCCAATATTTTAAAATTGTATCTAGAATGACTGGAAAAGTGGAAACAAGACCAGATATAATTTGATCGTTATGAGCAAATCCAAAATCTTTGTAGACAGAGCCAAGCATTAGTTCCCAACCATGGGGCGAATGGAATCCAATACACAAATCAGTTAATAAAAGAATAGAAAAAGCTTTTATTGTGTCACTTAAGTTATATAAGAATTCCTGAACCCAAGAGTTAAGAATAACAAGCTCTTCATTACCCAGAATAGAATAACCACTTAGAATAAGGAAACATATTATATTTGTCGAGAAGTGTAAAATCGTATGGATACGATCCTCATTGTGCATCTTTATCAATTGGATCGTTTCGTTGTGGATTCCTAGACTAAGCTTTTGTAGATGTGTCTCTGGATATTCCTTTATCATTTCGTTCAACAGGAAAAGTTCCTCTAATTCTATGAATTTTTCGAGAATACTCTTTTCTTGAATATCATTCAAAAACATTTTTGATTGCCTAGTATTCCACCAATTCGTAACCCTGGATTCCATACTTTTATTAAATACTAGAGAGATCCACCAGGGCAAAAATACTATAGATGCAAGATATAGAAGGGGAGTGAATGCTTTCTTTTTTGCCATTTTTTTTGCGTCTGTGAATTCTTAATGAACCCACCTCATTTGTCGACTCTATGCGATCTAATATTTCTATCAAGCATGAATTCTATTACAAAGTATAGAGCCTCCGAATCTATTCCCGGTTTTTATTTGTGATTTATTGGTTATTCCTTGAATCTCGAAAGAATATAGAAATAGAATAAGAGCCCATGTCGAATTCAAATGAAGAAATAATCAAAAAATTTCTCCGGCTGCCCACGCCCACCGTCCGGGAAAAACCTCTGAAGAATAGTGTGATGTGATGATCAAAAATAAGTGGCAAAACAAGATAGAAATTTTAGAGTTATCATTAGTTAGAAGAAATTGAATTTTTCGGTTATTTAATTTAATTAAGGAGTCCAAAAGAGAAGCTAAGGATAAAAGGTTGGTTGACAAAAGAGAGATAATTCACAAGAAATGACCCACCTGTATCTAATCCAGTGTATCAATTCCAAAAATGGGACCTAAAATCAAAATATAAATTATTTCTACCAAAATCTAATGTTTTGCTATAGGAGACGGATCTATTAGTTATTTCAATTTTTTACTTGTTTTATTACTGAAAATTATTTTCAGTTCAGTTCAAAATACTTCAATTGGTACACGCAAGAAATAGGCCAATTCGGCAGCTTTTTGTTCAATTTCTCGTGGAGTTAAATTCTCATCAGTACGAGTTAACGGAATGGCCCCCTGGCCTCGGATATCCATATAAAGGACACGACGGGCAGAAATACCCTCTTTAACTTCTATTCTGATGGACTGAATATCTTTCATAAGGAATCGAAGAAAGATGCGACGATTTTTTCCCGGAAATCCCCAACGAAAAATACACACAATTCCTTCTTTTCTATCGAATCGATCATAACCACTACCCACATTCCACGAAATTGTGCACCACAAATAGGAGCTAATAAAGAGACCCGCGATGCCATAGAAAGACATCACGATCCCTTGTGGAAAAAAAAGTATTTGCTGAGACGGAAATAAAGATATCAAATTTCTACCAAGATAACTGGAAGTTCCAACCAATAAGAATCCCAATGAACCTAAAAAAAGGATAAAGGCCCAGCAAAAATTACTTGTTTTTCGAGATCCCGTTATAAGTTCTATCCATATATGTTCTGATCGCCAACTCATACTAGATCCAGTTGCATTTTATTGGAATTGAGAGAATAACCAAAATAAATTGGACTTTACTCTTTTTTTGTTTCCGAAGTAACTCTCATCAACTCGCACTATTCTGATGTGAACCTTTAGACGTAATATCACATATAAAATACTAGCATCCCCTTCATACGATCCCCTATAGATAGCTACATCTATTTAGATACATTGACTTTTCATTTAAGATTTAAGACATCCGCCGATCCGGAGCTATTTTTAAATATATATATATATATAATATATATATAATAATTTTAACCATATATCATGTTTCCGCATGCATACGAGCTCTTTCCTTTAATTTATGTTCGTAGGAAGCCACATCTTATATGATATTCTACAAAGTGGATATCATGTTATGATACATGTCTAAGTCTTGAAAAAAAAAGTCGGATTTAAAAAATCTTGTTTCTTTGAACATGAAGAAATAAAGAAACCATTGCAATTGCCGGAAATACTAGGCCCACTAAAGGCACGAAAATAGAGGGTAAGTTGAGAGTTGTCATAGAATGGGTACCTCGATTTAATATTTGTACCTGTTATTCTTATATTATATATTTAAAAATGAGTTATTAATTATAATTCGTATATAATTATACTATTAAGTGAGTATATATAATAATTGAGTATATAATAAGTGCAAGGAGTATAGAACGGACTTATTCATTTTTTTTCTACATGGAATATATGTATGATAATCCATTTATTTCATACGCTTTTTTGATTATTTTATTCTTGTCTTCTAATTTCAAATTTAATATAATAAAGAGTTTCTTAAAAATTCCCGTTAGAATACGATCCAATAGGGATTATTAGTAATAATGCAAATTCTTGGGAGATATGGAAAGAGGCAAGACTCTATATATCTATTTGAATTATATTATATATACATACGGAACATTAAGGTTAAATTAGTTTAATTTGCCTTGCCTAATATAATGTCACAAAAATAAGAATTAACCCTTTCATCTTGTTGATAGAAGCTTTCTAATTACTAATCAGAATCAGAATAAGTAATATGGGTAAAAAATATCTCGAAAACAACATAAAAAATTTTCTGCAACTTTAGTTTAGAAAACCCAATTCTTCTCATTTTTACTTTGATTCTGATAAACTAACTACTTGTTCGCCACAAAAAAAATAATTGAATTTAGAGCTCTACTTGATTAAATTTTTATTCAAAGGAAAGAAAGCGTGGAGCTGAAATAACTCATTGAGAACGCCTTTTAAAAGATTACGTGGTACGATTGAATCGAATAAGCCCTTATGGAATAAATATTCAGCCGCTTGTGAACCTTCAGGTACTATCTTATTCAATGTTTGTTCAATTACTCGTTTACCTGCAAATGCAATGTAGGCATTGGGTTCGGCAATAATGATATCCCCCAACATACCAAAACTAGCTGTCACCCCCCCCGTAGTGGGGGATGTAAGGATTGATACATAGAATAACTTTTTATTTGATTGATAATCATATAAAACAGAAGATATTTTAGCCATTTGCATCAAGCTCAAACTTCCTTCTTGCATGCGTGCTCCTCCAGAAGCACATACTAGAATAAGAGGTAGAAATTTATTGGTAGCATACTCGACCAAACGGGTGATTTTCTCGCCTACTACAGATCCCATACTACCCCCCATAAACTGAAAATCCATAACCCCAATTGCTATAGGAATACCATTTAGTTGACCTGTGCCTGTTTGAACAGCCTCAGTTAATCCTGTCTTTCTTTGATAAGAATCAATACGCTCTTTATAAGGTTCCTCCTCCGAATGAAATTCAATGGGATCTAGAGAGACCATGTCTTCATCCAGAGGATCCCAAGTACCGGGATCAACCGAAAGTTCGATTCTATCTGAACTACTCATTTTCAAATGATATCCACATTGTTCACAAATATGCATTTTTGACTTAAAAAATTTCTTATAATTTAATCCATAACAATTTTCGCATTGAACCCACAAATGCTTGTATTTTTGAGTTACCTCAAGATCATTAGAATTTTTAGTTAAATCACTACCATTTGGGGTAGTTCTTATACAAGAATTCTTGTTTTCACTACGATTGAAACTTTCATCACAAATATAACTAAAAATGTAGCTGTTACCAGAATTCTCACTACCACTTAAAATGTAACTATCAATATGGATTTGAGAACGAAGATAACTGTCAATACAACTATTAATATGATTATTCCAACTATATTGAGTATCATACGTGTAACGATCAGAGTGTGGATCATCACCCTTATATACATTATTCAGATAACTAGAAAAAGAACTTTCTACTTCACTCAGAAAAGAATGATCATTATCAATCTCAAAAATCTGATTTTCAATATCAAAATATATGGAATAACTGTCCCCATTACTATCCTTAACTAAAAAAGTGTTATCGGAGATAAAATTCCTAATGTCCCGAACGCCAAATAAATGATCAACATTATTATAACTAGAACTAGTATTCTCACTCCAACTAGGAATTTTTTTATACGGATCAGTTAGAATAGGATCTTCACTACCACAGGTATTTTCAATAGGACCAAGACTGCACATTGATTTACTTAGCTCACATCTGTATTCTAACTCCTCGTCGTTAGACAACATGGAATTGAACCGCCGTTTTTCCATAGAGCTTTCTTGCCCCCTATTTACACGAAAATACAATAGATGAATAGTCATTCGATGCAAAATTATTTGAATATCTCATTACCTATCAGAATAAGCACTTATAAATCCAATCACTAAAATTATTAACTAATAACGAATGGGTATTGAAATCCATTCTTCTTTTTTGTGGGAATCCAAAAGATATCACTTCAATCGAATGGAATCCCTTTCAATTTCTTAACTTAATTATAAATATAAAGAGCAGTTTCCCCCATGTCATGTCAAATTTGCATCAACATCAA